AGGTGCCAATTCAGGTACCAAATAGAACCCATCATTGGTTTGATCATTGATAAGGTGAATACCCAGTCCCTTCAATGCTAGGCATAATGAGGATAAGGACCTCAAAATAACCTCTTTTCGTCCTATGAACTTTAAGGTGTATGAAGTATCATATTTGACTCTTGGGGCGGATTGATAGAGACTCCATTTAACTTAGGTTGATCTAGGCCGGAGGCAGACCTACGTCAGGGTAACCCTTCTTTGAAACACTTTGGTATTGCTCCCGGATCAGAATTCAAATAATGAATCCGAGCGCATGGAGCCATCTCGTTATCTTCCTGTCAAGAAAAAATATGGTGGACTAGCCGATCTTTTTATCAGTTAATGAAAGAGCCCAATGCAAAAAAAAAACGCATGTTGGGTCTTTGAAACAGTTCGAATCATTTCGATAATAATAAGTTTGATCTGTTTTACCGAGAAGGTCTACGGTTCGAGTCCGTATAGCCCTATACATTTTTTTATTCATTTCCTAATCAGTGCGTGTGACCGGCCGGTTGATTGTTCCATAGAAATGGAATCATTCCCACAGGATCACGGAGATCCCTCGGGGCTTGAAAACAATAATTTATTCCAATGGATCCAATCGGATCGGTATTTTCAAATCTCGGATAAACAAACCCATTCCTCTTCATTAATCTTCGTCTGTGAATGACATACGGCCTTTTTCCTCTTTTATTTGTCCATGATCCAAGATTTAGTGAGACACCTTTGCTTTGGTATACCCAAGTCAATTTATGAAGTCAAAATCATAACATGAGCCTGGCTCAAGAAAAACTCCAACCTGACCCAACCAAATCAAATCCAAATTCAATCTAATAGTAAGTCACATTATCTAGAACCTATTCTTGTTCTTGTATTTGTAGAAAAGCCAGAGTTTCAAAAACGAAGCTCTTTGGTAAGTTTCATTGTACAATAGGCTTTTCTTCGTATAACCGGCTTAGCAAAGCAAGTAGTCATTTTTCTGTACAATACTTAAACTTATAACTTATTTTTTTTTATTCCAATCTACCCAATCCAATTTGTTCATCATTCCAATTCTACCAATGCAGACTTTATCTAAAAAGATTAGGGCCCATTTGAACTTGGATGAGTTAGGAATCCCCCGACGTATCGCCTTTTGGCAGAACAACAATCCCAATTCATTGTTTTAGAGACAATGAATTGGTCCTAAATGTATCAACGCACCCTCTTCTATTTCTATGTTCTATGAGTTGGTTTTGGGATGGGGAGATTTTGTCTATCGAATCGTTCGACAACGCATGATTCCATTCGAAGTATCTTCTGTAAATCATTTACGATTCAGCCGACTCTACCATTAAACTATGCCCCATTTTGTAGGTTTGCTTCAAAAGAAACGTTTTTTGTTGTCACGAAACCTAACTCGTTAGTTGGTCCTGCTAGGTGTTATTATTACATTAAATAAATAAGTATTTCGAGTCATTCCAAATCACGATCTTTAGTCCTAGAAATGGGTCTGAAATGATTCTTTCAAGACTTCTAACTCGGGGGTAAAGCCGGGGCCGGGGTAGTACAGGTCCAAAGTTTCCTAATTTGGGTATATGAACCCATGAGTTTTTATATGTAAGGGTTCCTCACAATTCAATGGATTGAATCAAATCAATTAAGTATAAATCTGGGACAGGGAGAGAGAATCGAATCGGTCGATGCATTCCGTTTTCGTATCCGTATCAAATCAATAGAAACAATAATCCTCTATCCGGATCTTAATGAAAAGAATACACCAACACAGCCACGTAGAATATACCATAAATCCCGAGATGGAAATTCCTAGAAATTCTATTACATCTGACTACTGACTATATTCTAAATCACTAAGAAAAAAAAAAAAGAGAGAGAGAGAAAAAATGGGCCAGACCTCCTCTTTGGCTCTATTATATTAATAGAATATTGAAATTCTTTATGTTTAATATTTAATTTAATCTTATTTGAATAATATTGTTTGAATATTATTTCAATTTCAATTCATATTATTTAAAATATTCTTTAAAAAAAATTCCTTAATTCCTTTTTTTGTTTGATAGAAAACCCGAGGCAAGGTAGGAGAGAGTTTGATTTGTATAATAGCATTATATGTCTACACCATATCTAAATAGAATCGGAGTAAGTGTAAGTGGGATTCCGTTGGATGAATCTTGAGACGATACATGACCCACAACAAGTAAACAAACGAAACTATGTGGTTTGATCAAAATTGTTGTTTCGACTAATGCAGTTATGGATGAATTGAGAATTCCAATTTGAATCAACTAATTCGGTATATTCCACATTAATAGGAGTGCTTCTATGTTTCTGCTTCACGAATATGATATTTTTTGGGCATTTCTAATAATATCAAGTGTTATTCCTATTTTGGCATTTCTAATTTCCGGAGTTTTGGCCCCGATTAGTGAAGGACCAGAGAAGCTCTCTAGTTATGAATCGGGCATAGAACCGATGGGGG